TTCTTGTAGCAATATTCATAGATATTTCAACCTAGCATTTTCGATTACGAAAAACTATTAGGCATCGCATTAGTTCACGAATGATGACAAGAATTCTATCTCTCTAAATAGAGGAAAGAAAGAATAAAAAAGATCTCTTTCTTTCTAGTGCAATTCTATTCTTTCTATTTGATTTTTTTCGTTCCTATTCTCCTTTCTCAGAAAAAGGGACTTTAAACAAAGTAAAGGATTACTTCGTTCTTGATAGTTATTTACTTAATCGGTGGATAGGAGTATACTCTGGATCGGAATCAGGGGGAGTACTTCTTCATCATTTCTACCAACTTAAAGTCCCAATCAGAATTCCTTTTATGCACAGAAAAATTCTGTTGAATAACTTACATAATCTCTATTACGAATCCTTTGTGTACCTTGGTGTTCCTAACTATCCACCTCTTTTTGCTAATCGCCCGTTAGGGTAATACATGTATGGTAATAGATAGTAAAAACCCCATACAGTTAATCTTTTGCACCCGCTTCAAGCCATGATCACTAATTAACCAATCTTGGGGTAAACCGTTTCTAATGTTTATGGTTACTTTCACTTAACTCTTGTACATAGAAAATGAGACTCAATCTTTTTACTGAAAATTTATAAGCTGTTTCTTTCACTCATATAACTATCTGGTTTAGTTCATCAACCCGAATGATGAATAAAAAATGAAAATCTCTATTCAACTCATGAAAGGCCCTTCGTAGAAAGATAAAGAAGTAGGGTAAATTTTATGTCTTAACGAATCACACGTAGAGATATTGATAACACACATAGAGTTAATGGGATTTCATAACTAATTGATTGAGCAGCCGCTCGTAAACCACCTAAAAAGGAATATTTATTATTTGATCCATATCCTGACATAAGAAGTCCAATGGGGGCAATACTTGAAATTGCAATCCATAAAAAAATACCAATACTGAGATCAGCTAGAACAAGATGATAGCCAAAAGGAATTACTAAATAACTTAGTAGAATTGATATGACTGCGATGGATGGTCCGATACTGAATAAACGAATATCTCCTCGAGAGGGCAGAAGATTCTCTTTGAAAAGTAATTTTGTACCATCTGCTAGAGCTTGAAGAATTCCTAAAGGACCGGCGTATTCAGGTCCAATACGTTGTTGTATCCCTGCAGATATTTCTCTTTCTAACCAAACAATTACTAGTACAGCTATTGTGATTCCTAATACAAGAGTCAAAATAGGGCCAAGCATCCATATGATCCCATCGAATTCTTTTAAGGATTCCAATCTAGAAAAAGAATTGATAGCTTGTGCTTCTGTTGTATCAATTATCATTTTAACGATCAACTTCTCCCATAATGATGTCTATGCTACCTAATATCGTCATAATATCAGCCAATTTCATTCTTTTAACTAGCTGAGAAAGAATTTGCAAATTGATAAAACCTGGTGGTCGGATTTTCCATCTCCAAGGAAAAACACTCTTATCTCCTATCAGAAAAATTCCCAATTCTCCTTTTGGGGCTTCAACTCTCACATAAAGTTCTTGCTTCGACAATTCAAAAGTCGGAGAAGGTTTTTTACTAATAAATCGATAGTCAAAATCATTCCATTTCGGATCCCTTAGTCTCTCAAAGCGTCGGATTTCTAAATTCTCATAGGGCCCCCCCGGAATTCCTTCGAGAGCCTGTTGAATAATTTTTATGGATTCTGTCATTTCAGTGATTCGTACTAAATAACGAGCTAATGAATCCCCCTCTTTTTGCCATTGGACTTCCCAATCGAATTCGTCGTAACACTCATACTGATCAACTTTACGAAGATCCCATTGTATTCCGGAAGCTCGTAGCATTGGTCCTGATAAACCCCAATTTATCGCCTCCTCTCCGCCAATAGTGCCTACCCCTTCAACTCGTTTTAAAAAAGTAGGATTACGTGTAATAAGATTTTGATATTCAGCAACCTCTCTTAAAAAATAATCGCAAAAATCCAAACATTTATCTATCCATCCATGAGGTAAATCAGCAGCTACCCCTCCGATACGAAAAAAATTATGCATCATTCGCATACCGGTGGCAGCTTCGAATAGGTCATATATCAATTCTCTTTCTCGAAAAATATAGAAGAAAGGGGTTTGTGCCCCAATATCTGCCATAAAAGGGCCAAGCCATAACAAATGCGAAGCTATACGACTTAACTCCAACATGATGACTCGGATATAGCTGGCCCTTTTAGGTACTTGAATATTGCCTAACTGCTCGGGTGCATTTACAGTTATTGCTTCTGTGAACATAGTAGCTAAATAATCCCAACGTGTTACATAAGGCAAATATTGTATAATTGTTCGGTTTTCCGCAATTTTTTCCATCCCTCTGTGTAAATAACCCAATATTGGTTCACAGTCAATAACATCTTCCCCATCTAGAGTAACAATGAGTCGAAGAACACCGTGCATTGATGGGTGGTGAGGACCCATATTGACTATCATGAGGTCTTTTCTTGTAGCTGACGTAGTCATAGGCTTTTTCCCGATTCATTTTTCCATGAATTGTTGAAGGTGAAAAGAAGTTCATTAAAGTTGAAGCGAAAAATTCAAACCGACTCTTCAATCAGCTTTTGTTTCTCGAATATTCAACTGATCAATTAATTCTTTATAACGTATTCTATTTTTTTTTGACGAATATTCAACTGATCAATTAATTCTTTATAACGTATTCTATTTTTTTTTGACAAATAGGCCAGCAGTCGTTGACGTTTTCCCAGAATTTTTCGCAGGCCTCTCTGAGACAAATAGTCTTTTTTGTGCAATTCAAAATGGGAAGTAAGTTTTCGTATCTTATTGGTGAAATTAACTACTTGAAATTCAGTAGACCCCCTGTTTTCTTTGTTTTCCTCTTCCAAAATAATGGAAACGAATGCATTTTTTAGCATAAAAGAATTTCCCCCTCCCCCTTTTATAGAACAGATATGGATTTTATTGATCAGTAATAATAATACCAACTATTTTAATGTAGTATACACAAGAATCTTAATTTCTTTATGGATTCCTTATTTTATCAATTAACATGAATCAATCCAATTTTGAATTTGATTCGAATAAAGATACAAAATAGAGATACAAAACGATGGTTTTTACACTCACAAAAGCGAATACCTGAAATCTAAAATTACGAAGATTTCCTTGATGCATTTGTAGATCTAATTGATACGCCGTTGACTGAGTATCGTAGCATTTATATGAAACTGGGATGTAAGACAGGGCGTATGTTCCGCTGTTTTGTTTACTTTCATAGACTCTATATGGTAGCATTTATATGAAACTGGGATGTAAGACAGGGCGTATGTTCCGCTGTTTTGTTTACTTTCATAGACTCTATATGGTGGAGAATATAGAGAAAGAATGTACCATCAACCAATTTTTAATCGTGGATACATATAGATTCTTAACATGCTGAAACGACTCCCATTATTGGTATCAAACCAATAACGATTCATACAAGCTAAATCTTCTAATCGATAATTAGGCCAAAGAAAGAACTTTAATTTAATTAATTCATTTTTATCTCTATCACGATGTTTACTTTTTTTCAAAAATGGACCACAGTTTCTTATCTTAGTCTTGTTGCAAAATACTTATCTTAGTCTTGTTGCAAAATACTGGATTTCTATCCACAACATTCGTCTTTTTCAAATTGAGAGAAATTAGAATTCTCAACTCTCTACGACGTCTAGATGATAAAATATTTTCAGGAATAAGCAAATCATAATAATTTTGCTCTCTATTTCCTGTTATTCTTTGATGGCGTGGAGTGGATTCATCAAAATTCTTCTGATGAAAATAGCTTCTTTCGTCTCGGTATCCTTGCTTAATTTGTTGCTTGCTTTTGCTTTTATGAACCAACGAAATGCTTATGGTTTGATACGTAATAAAATATTTTTTAATTCCTCTAGGCAGACAAATGGGGTCGAGAAACATTATCCCAAATTTCAGTTTTTTAGTCATCCATCTCTTGTTGTTAACCCTTGTGTGATTTGGACCTATTCTTTTCGTTCCCAGAGAGATTATCACCGAATTGACCACTTTTTTCAGAGCTTTTCCCTCCTCCATTAGGTAGCTAAATGGCACGAACATATCGAGCGTTCTTTGCGCCACAACCTTATTGTACCAGTCCACTTGAAAAGCCAAAAACTCTTTAAGAAAACCACCAAGTGCCCGTCTTGTGTTGATTCGATTCTTTGAATCAACCCCCCTCACTCTTTGATAGTTATATAGAGGGTCACTCAAATGTACATTTAAAACAAGGAGTTTGCTTGGTATAGTCCAAGGTTTCACTTTATATGCTTTATAAAGTAGCACAAATTCTGTGAAGAACCAAAATTCCCAATCCCCTTTTGGGGGGGATTTCATTGGCATTTTATCTATTTTTAACCAATCAACAAAGATTTCTTCGGAATTGGGTGGAGTGCTTTCTATATCTTCTGGATCTTTTTGAATTTGAATATACAAAGGCTCTTTTTCAATATCATTGTTATTCTGTCTTAGAATTTTTTTTTTCCAATCAAAATATTTTCTATCTAACCTTTTTTCCATATCTATAACATTCATCCTTCTTAGATAAAGAGAAAGAACAAAGGCCTTATTATTTTTGAGACCCATACTCATATCTTCATAAACGAATTTGTCTATAGTGTAAAAAAGGTTTTTCTTCTTATTTACTTGAAATGGTGGTCCATAAATAGATGAGTCTTTCTTCGTTTCATAATTAAGAAATTGATATGATAAAAGACCATATCTATAGGATTTTAGAAATTTTTCTTGTTGGGAATATATTTCATAAGAATTTTGATTTGTGGAATGAAATGAAAATAATAGGTCTTTTTCATATGAACTCCATTTTTTAAAATCTTTATTTTCAGCTGTCCAACGCTGATTGACTCTATTTCGCCATTTTTGTGGTATTAATCTAGACCATTCAATCGGAGAATTGTATTGAAAATGACCTCTTAACCAGTTTTTCCATTGATCATAACTTCGAAGTTTCTTATGCCTTAATTGGGCATTAAATATGCCCTGTATTCCAAAAGAATCCTTTATTGTAGTCTTAAGAAAAAAAGATGTTCCATGATATTGAAGAGCAGATCTTAACTTAGACAAGTTAATAACTTGGGGTTGTGATAATTTAAAAAATACATATCCTTGCGACAAGGAAGATAAGTCATAAAAGATATGTGAATTCTTCTTAGTAGGTCGTGACTTTTTGATAGTTGAAATAGAAATAAAGTTAATGTCTTTTTCAGTTGTTTCATTTTTAGATTCATTTCTTTCATTATTAGAAATGTATTTCCTAATCATTGAGTCAACAAAATGTTTTGTATTGATTCTGGCAATGTTAATGATAGGTAGAAAGATATCTATGTATTTTTTTTCAAAGAAAATTTTTATAAAATAATGTAATTTAATGATTAATCGAAGATTTCTTCGTATTAATATTTTCCAACTATTTTTTGGCGGTTGTGATTCTAATTCTACATTTGAATTTATACTACTTTTTATTTCAGAAATTACTTTTATTTTATCTTTTTCAAGTCTTTGTATTTCATTTCTCATTATGCTTGTTGTATCAGTTAGATTCTTCATTTTTAGTTCTGTATGTGAATAATTTGTCCAATCTATAGATCCAATTTGAGTAAACGATTCATCTTTAGTTTTACTTGATTTAGATAATCTTTTCAATTTATCTAATGTAATTTCATTTCCCTTTGATAGTTTTCTTACTACTTTTTTTAAAACTGTTAGAACTTTCTTTGTCTTTTTTTTCGTTTTTTTTTCTAGTTTCTTTAAAACGGGTTTCAAAAAGGCAATAAAAGGGGAAGAAGAAGCATCTCTTGTTCGGGGAGAACCAAAAGCCTCGTCAGCTTCCATTCCCCAAACGGTTAAATAACAAAAGCCCAGTTCCAATTTTTTACTTTTCTTTTTTTTTTTGATTAGATTTCTACCAGAGGCTTGTAGCTTAGATCTGCACCAAGGTTTCAAGGAGAAAGGAGATATTATTTTTATGTCAAAACCTTCTTCCAAAAAATAGGTCAAAAGTTCGTTTTCTCTTAATGGAACACCACTATGCGTGCATGGAATGTGTATTTCTTTATCCCATTCCGCAAAATCCTCATCCCAGTCAGAAACTCGATCTAATACGAAATGGACAGTATTTTTAGCTATTATGAATAAAGGGAATAGAATATATTTTCTAAGAATCGATTGCATTACTAATAAGGAAGTTCTTATTTGTGGTCCATGTGACAGGTTTTCCCAGGCTTCTTCTGTTTCTATCCGCATTCTTTCTTCCCGTTTTCTTTTCCTTTTTTCGTTCTTCGCTTTTGGATCTATTATTTTTTTTTTTCTTCTTTTCAAATTTCTAAAAAAAAGGCGTTTCAACATAACCTCAAGCTTACTTTTGGTTTTGCCCCAAAAAAGGGGGGAAGACGGCCTTGGGAGAACCTGTTTCGAAATAGTTTTCCGCCTTTGAGCGCGTCCAGAACCCTTAATTATGTTTCGACGAAAATCCGGTTCATCCAAATACTGTGCTATCAACACCTCGTCTGGGAGCGAGGGATCAGGAAACAGGCTTTGCTGACTAAATAGCAGTATCTGTTTAAGGGTTCTTGAGTGTATATCGGTATCTACTTCTTCCCACGAAGAGGCTTTATAGTCTTTATAGTCCCGGAACGCCAATTCCAAATCGTTGATTAATTTTGATTTCCATTCAGGAATTGGTTTATGTATTTGTATTACTCTAATTTGTTTTCTTTTTTTATTGTTTTTATCATATTTTTTTTTTGAATATGAATATTTAGTACCAAGACGAAAAAGGTTATACCAAAGGAAACGATGAATCCTATTTTTTACAAGTTCTTTTAAGTCAGTTACTTCAGCTACTGAGGTTGAATCGGTGAGTGGTGTACGCATCAAGGAAACCCCTCTTGCGATTCTTGCACGATATGGCCCGTTCAACAAAGGCTCATACGTTTTAGGCACGTAGTTTTTGTTTTTTAGAGTCTTTTCATTAAAAAAAGGCCCATACGATTTACGAAGGTTTTTTCTTTTTTCAATCGTATCGTTATACAATCTAGTTCTTTTTTCAAGTATATCCAGAAAAAGAAATCCTTTGTCTAAAGCCTTTATTCTATTTAGAAATTTGTTTTTTTCCGTGGTCTTTTTTTTGTTCTTTGTATAAATCCAATAGTTATACAGTTCTTTAGTGGAGGGTTTTTGGGGTTTTTTGGCGTCTATTTTTCTTTGTATCATTTCCCAAAAAGTTGACAAACTGGGCGGAGATGCAAAAGATATTCTTAGTTTTCCATCACTTTCGCATGTAACAAAAAAATATTCTGACGTTTCACTTTTTACACCCCCTTCAACTTGATTGTTTTTTACGTATCGAAAGGGGCGAGTCCATTCTTGACAATTAAAAAGAAGCTTCACAGGAAGTTTTTCAACAAAG